CTAAACCTCAACAACTTTAGAAATATGCCCGTTAGAGTGAAACGAAGCTGGGAATAATCTATCATGTCACTCCAACCTTACCCCTAAAGCACTTCCCCAAACCACCCCACGCTGTGCAACTAAAGATTCAAGAAGTATAAATATAAACAAAAGAACCGAAACAAAAGAAATCAAAGAACCCCAAGAAGAAACAATATTCCACGTAGTAAATCTATCTGGGTAATCAGAATACCGACGAGGCATACCAGCTAACCCAAGAAAATGTTGTGGAAAAAAAGTTAAATTAACACCAATAAACATTAAAACAAAGTGAATTTTACCCCACACTGGGTTAATAGTTACACCTCTAATTAATGGATACCAATATCTAAACGCCCCAAATAACGCAAAAACAGCCCCCATCCTCAAAACATAATGAAAGTGAGCAGTTACATAATATGTATCATGAAGCATAATATCAAGAGAGGAATTTGACAAAACAATACCGGTCAAACCACCTACAGTAAATAAAAAAATAAAGCCCAAAGCCCAAATTACGGGCAGATCGCCTTTATTAACAAACCCGTGAATAGTGGCCAACCATCTAAACACCTTAATTCCAGTAGGAATAGCAATAATTATAGTAGCTCCAGTGAAGTAGGCTCGCGTGTCAACATCCAATCCTACAGTAAATATATGATGTGCTCAAACAATGAATCCCAAAATACCAATAGAAACCATCGCATACACTATTCCCAAATATCCAAAGACCTGCTTCTTACCAGCATAATGCATCACAATATGTGAAACCATTCCAAAGCCTGGTAAAATTAAAATATAAACCTCAGGATGACCAAAAAATCAAAACAGATGCATATAAAGCACTGGATCACCCCCACCAGTAGGGTCATAAAAGGAAGTATTAAAATTACGATCAGTCAACAATATAGTAATTGCCCCAGCTAAAACTGGCAAAGCAGCTACTAACAAAACAGCTGTGATAGCAACAGCCCAAACAAATAAAGGAATTCGTTCAGCCACCATTCCTGGAGAACGTATGTTAACAACCGTCGAAATGAAGTTAATAGCCCCTAAAATAGAGGAAGCCCCTGCAAGATGAAGAGAAAAAATAGCTAAATCAACAGACCCCCCAGAATGAGCAGCATTACCAGCTAAAGGTGGATAAACTGTTCAGCCTGTACCAACTCCACTCTCAACCAAAGAAGAAGCTAACAGCAAATATAAGGCAGGAACCAATAATCAAAATCTTAAATTATTCAAACGAGGAAATGCCATATCAGGAGCCCCAATCATTAAAGGAATTAACCAATTACCAAAGCCCCCAATCATTATTGGCATAACTAAAAAGAAAATCATTATAAAAGCATGTGCCGTTACAATAACATTATACAATTGATCATCACCAAGAAACCTCCCCGGCTGCCCTAACTCAATTCGAATTAATAAACTCAAAGCCAACCCAACAAAACCAGACCACAACGCTAATAATAAATATAAAGTACCAATATCCTTATGATTAGTAGAACACAGTCAACGCAAATTACATCCTTTGCACTTATACAACTACCCAACTAACCACTTACAAAAAACATCCAAAGAAACACCCTCTAACCCAATAGGTATAAAGGAGTGATTCACTCCGCAAATCTCACTACATTGCCCATACAAAACCCCAGAACCTAATAAATGTACACCAAGCTGGTTAATCCGCCCAGGAATAGCATCTACCTTAACACCTACACATGGCATTGCCCAAGAATGGATTACATCCATTGACCTAACAAGAACACGAACATCCACTCCATAGGGGAGCACACAACGATTATCCACCTCCAAAAGTCGATAAACACCATCCTTCACATCATCAACACCCAACATGTAGGAATCAAAATCAATCGAGCACCCTATATCATTATACTCATATCTCCAATATCATTGATGACCAACCGCCTTTATAGTAACAACAGGAAAACCGACCTCATCAAGTAGATACAACAAGCGAACAGAGGGAACTGCTAAGAATAATAAAAGAAAACCCGGAATAACAGTCCAAGCCGCTTCAAGAGCCTGTGCCTCCAAGATAAAGCGAGACCTAAATCTCCTCTTTAATAAACAAAATATTATGTAACCAACAAAACATGACACCATCACCAATACAAATATTGCATGATCATGAAAAAAAGTAAGCTCAAACCTAAGACTCCTAAATCCATCCTGAAAACCTAACTGCCTCCAAAAGCTCATTTATTAACTTTAAGCCCCTAATCACCCCATTCCAACGAACCCTCTCGCCACTCGTGAATAACTCCAAACAACAAAATAATTAACAAAACAAAAAAAGCAATATAACCGGCAACACTTACAAAGTCCCCCAAACTTATAACAAATGGGAATAATAAAACCACCTCAACATCGAACACAACAAAAATTACAGCTAATAAAAAAAACCGCAAGGAAAACGGAGTCCGAGAGGAACCAACAGGATCAAATCCACATTCAAACGGTCTACATTTTTCATTCTCAACTATCATAAAGACCCCTAAAAATATTCCAAGAAAAAGCAACAAAACCCCAAGACCCAAAGACAAAATAATCCTAACAATAACTTTTTCCATAGCCTAACCATAAACTAACAGTTAAACGACAAAGGCCTGATAAGCTCCGTCAGGACCACAACCTGCTATTCTATAAAACTACTTCGTCAACAACCAATTTCTTATTTATTTTTGCTTAGTATTACTTATAAACTAATTTCTCAAAAACAACAAATTTTTAAAAATTTAATAATAAAATTTTTAACCAATTTGTTTAATACAATATGGCTCTATACTTTATAATAAAAGATTTGATTTGCAATCAAAAATTGAGTACAACTCTAGAACCAAACAGGTGTCCTCGGAGAAAATCTGTCTTGAAAACAAATTAAAGGCGTTCGACTCGCCTCACACCTTTCTAGCAGGTAACAGCCGAGCTAATGTGTGGCTTCTAACTACACAAAGAGAGGTTTAACTCCTTTCGTAACCTTCCAGCTAACTTGGTGTAACAAGCACATTGACCTTTCATGCCAAAAGAGCAAACTATTGCATTTAGCTTAAATGAAATCGCCACATAAAATCATATTTTCAACCACACTTATTATAAGAACCATAATAATAACCACCTCATCAAGATGAATTACAACGTGGATATATCTTGAAATTAATATACTAAGATTCATCCCACTAATCATAGTAAATGAAACCACTAATGAATCAGAAGCTACGGTAAAATATTTAATTCCACAATCGTTAGCCTCCACCATATTTATTATTAGCTCCCTAACCACTTATCAAGCCCCAGAAATTTCATTTTTAATAACAGCTGCCCTCCTCCTAAAGCTTGGAGCCGCTCCATTTCATTTATGGTTCCCACCAGTAATAAATAGAATCACTATAATGCCTGCATTAATTCTACTTACCTGACAAAAAATCGCCCCATTATTCGCACTTTTATCAATAAAAGAACTAAACCAACAAACACTAACCATTATTGCCCCAATCACCGCAATATGAGGAAGCCTTATAGGAGTCAATCAGACAGACATCCGATCCATCCTAACTTACTCGTCAATTGCACACCTTGGATGAATAATAGCAGCTATTCAAAGACCAAACTTCATTCTCCCAATATATACTATTACATATATTTTTTTAACCGCATCAATCTTTATTACGATTACTCATCCTACAATCAAAGCTACAACACAATTCTCTATTAATAACCTAAACCCAAACCTCTTAAAATTGACCTCCATTTCAATCCTATCACTTGCTGGCCTCCCACCAATAACAGGATTTATCTTAAAACTTACAATTATTATGCATTCCACCATAAACTCAACCGTTATCTTGATCCTGATTCTTAGAGCCATCATTAGCCTATTCTTTTACTTAAACATATTTATTTCATCCTCCCTAGCCATAAAATCACATCACTTAAAACAAATAAAAAAGAAATTATCAATATTTTTACTGTGCCAAACCATTCCACTCCCATTGTTAACACTTACTTTGTAATAATAAGATAAGCTAAATTAAAGCTGTTGGGCTCATAACCCAAAAATAGAACTTATTCTTCTTATTATCTCACTAAACAAAGAGATTTAAGTTAAAAAAACTAAGAGCCTTCAAAGCTCTAAATGATACAAAATCAATCTCTGTTATAAAAATCTTATTGTTAAGCAAGAAACTATTAGTAATACGGTTTCGGCCCGTACAAAGGCTTAAATATAGCCCTTGCTTTAATATTTCATTGATGTATAAAGTTAATTTTAAAAGTCTAATGGCATATGGTAACACAAGTGTTATGCGATCTCCAATAAAAAGTTAAAAACAAATAAAACAAGTAAAAAGCTACTAAATAGCAAGCAACCACGCCGCAACACCAATGCTCTATATTATAAAAGTTAGGAAACTAAGCTATAGGAACTTTTTTTAAGAGGTGGCACAGTAGGTGCCAGCAGTCGCGGTTACACCTACACCTCAAACTAACTTTCTCACTTCCTAAGCTAATAAATATCTAATGGCCCCACTAATAAACCACATACGTAAAATCTAAAGACCAATCACACCCAAATCACCCATCAAACCCTAGCTAACAAACCGCAAAAATAAAACTTGGATTAGATACCCAACTATTAAGCGGCTCAACAAAACAGAATACTAAAAACTAAAGTTTAAACCTCAAACAATGTGGCGGTGTTTTACTCCATATCAGGGGATCCTGTTTCTTAATCCGATAGTCCACGAGCAACCAAGCTACCTTAGTAATAAAAACAGCCTGTGTATGGCCGTCTTCAGCCTGCTTACAAAAAATAATAAAAGGAGGCTACTGGTAATAATACCAAAAAATCAGGTGACATACAGCCAATAAGTAGCAGACAATGGGATACAAATATGCACTAATATTAGAATTTTATTGTAATATAAAATGCAAAGAGGACTTGAAAGTAAGTTAATTTAATAATAATTAACTGAATAAGAACTAAAACGTGCACAAATCGCCCGTCACTCCTACAACAAAAGTGGGATAAGTCGTAACACAGTTGGGGTAATGGAAATTGCCCCTAATGCAAACTAGATGGCCGAGAACTAGGCACCGAGCTTTTAACTCGACAACAGAAATTACTCTTCTAGTTGCTCTAATGAAGCTAACCAGCGTTGGTCTTGTAAACCAAAAACAAGAATTTAAATTCTCTAGAGCTCCATATAAGCAAAGTGACTGAGTTAAGGTAAAAGACTGTAAATCTTTAAACGGGTACACCCCCTTTGCAACACCTCAATTTATTTTGATATTTAACCCTAAATTATAAAGAAATCACTCCAAAAATCTAGTAGAACCATCAAATTATACAATTTTAAAAACCGCAAGGTAGCTAAAAAGTACCCCCAAGAATAGATAAACACAAATCCCTCTTGCATCATGGAGAAGCAACAAACTAAAGAAAATTCTTCATCCCGAAAGGTTAAGAGCTATTAAGTTTAAATGTTAATGTGTCATAATTAACACAAAAAATTTAATAGAGGCGAAAAACCTATCACGTAACCTGATAGCTGGCTCTTCTCAAAAAGTATTTTAGTACTACCTTACACCAAACACTATTATATTTTAAAGAGTGTAAAAGTCAAACTTTTAAGGATCAGCCTAAAAGTTATAAAGAAACAATAAACCCCAAACCATACAAAATAGGCTTAAAAGCAGCCATAAAAGCGTTCCAGCTAAATTGATCACTCCACTATCATAATATATTAGTTCCATAACAAGAGAAGCTTACAGAAAAACATCCACCTATAATGACCCGGCATTCTATTAGTATTAACCTATCATCAATTATTAAGATAACAAGAAATTAAAACCAAAAACACTTGATTTTATAAATCATAAATAGCGAATTCAGCAATTAAAACTTCCGCCTGTTTAACAAAAACATCGTCTTTTGCAAATTTTATAAAAGATAATGCCTGCCCAGTGAGTACTTAAACGGCCGCGTTAGCGTGAGCGTGCTAAGGTAGCGTAATAAACAGCCCCTTAATTAGGGGCCAGTGAAAGGCAACACGGAAGTTAACTTTTCCATTTATGTTAAAAAGAACTTTCTATCCATGTAAAAAAGCATGGATCCTTGAGGAAGACGAAAAGACCCCGCGGAGCTTTACTTAAAATATGTTTAAATTACCTTTACTTAATAAATCATACTACAAGTTTGGTTGGGGCAACCATGGAGTAAATAAAACCTCCACATCATCTCCACTTCATAATTATAAAAAAATAGTTATAGAATATAAAGAAGCTACCCCGGGGATAACAGCGTTATCTAACTTGAGAGTACACATCGAAAGCTGGGTTTGCGACCTCGATGTTGGCTTAAGGAAATCCATTTTATAACAAGCAGCGCAGCAGCTAAAAACAGGACAGTCTGTTCGACTAATAAACCCTTTCATGAGCTGAGTTAAGACCGGCGTGAGCTAGGTTGGTTTCTATCTCCTTAATTTAAATAAGCTCTCAATTGTACGAAAGGACCCTGAGACTCCTTTTAAAGGAAATAAATTCCCAATCGACATTAACAAGTTAGTATAACAAATACCCTTGACTTAGAATCAATTAATAAGAAATTCTTACTTGTTATTATCAAGAGAAAGAAGCTATAAAGCAATTAACTGTTACTTAATTATTAATGGTATACTCTCCACCATCTTCTCTATTACCAACCTCCAGAAAGTAGTTTAATAAAAATAAAGACTTTGGGAGTCTTAGATTTGGATATCCAACTTTCTGAATCAAATTACCAATTCGAAAAACCCACCCAATCATTAAATTATTAAATCACTCAATTTATGACCTCCCAGCTCCCCCCAACCTCTCAATCTGGTGAAATTTTGGATCCTTGTTAGGACTATGCTTAGTAATTCAAATCCTAACAGGCCTATTTTTAGCTATACACTACACCCCAAACCTAATCTTAGCCTTTGATTCAGTTAATCACATTTGCCGAGATGTGAATTACGGATGGCTACTACGAACAACCCATGCCAACGGAGCATCAATATTCTTTATTTGCATCTACATCCACATTGGACGAGGATTATATTATGGATCATTTTCTAACAAGGAAGCATGAAACACCGGTGTAATCCTACTTATTTTAGTTATAGCATCAGCATTCCTAGGATACGTTCTTCCATGAGGACAAATATCATTTTGAGGGGCCACTGTTATTACAAACCTACTTTCAGCAATCCCATACATTGGGCAATCGATAGTCTACTGGTTATGAGGAGGATTCGCAGTATCAAACGCCACCTTAAACCGATTCTTCGTTCTACACTTTATTCTACCCTTTGCAGTAGCAGCAATAGCCGCAATCCACGTTGTATTTCTGCATGAAACCGGCTCAAACAATCCACTTGGCACAGACACAAATCAAACAGTAATTCAATTCCATCCATTTTACTCAATTAAAGACACAGTAGGATTTGTAGCACTCACATTCATCCTTCTAATAATCTGTATATTCATTCCAAATTCATTATCAGATCCAGACAACTTTCTACCAGCAAACCCTTTAAGAACTCCAGCACATATTCAACCAGAATGATACTTCCTATTCGCCTATGCAATTCTACGATCAATCCCAACCAAACTAGGGGGAGTAGTAGCCTTACTTATATCAATTCTAATTCTAGCATTAATCCCCCCAATAACCAATAACACAATACGTGGAAATATATTTTACCCAACCAGCCAATTTTTATTCTGAACCTTAGTAGCAACCTTCGCAGCACTCACCTGAATTGGAAGACGGCCGGTAGAGGATCCGTATGTCACCGTAGGACAACTTCTATCATTCCTCTACTTCCTTGTCTACATCACCTCTCCTATTATATCAACAATTTGGGACAAAATTCTTTTTAAAGACCTATAACCAATCAACAATATGGGAAACATAGTCTATATAAGACATAACACTGAAAATGTTAAAAAGGAATACCCCTATTCCCAAATAAACTTTTAATAAAATTATAAGATTATAATCTCTACTATAAAGCTACTATTATCAATCATTTAATTATTAGATTATAAACACAAATGCTCTATATCAGTCTACCAAATAATTTCAATGTTACGCCTCTAAATTATACTAACACTATTAGCCTTATGCCCATAATCAACTACATGCAACAGAAGCTAGCGGCAGAGGACTGGATAAAGAGGGGGCTCTTGTTTAATTTTTAATTTTTGGGTTTTGGTTCATATGAGCGCGCAAGCGGTGCAATAGAGACATCAATCATTATAGTGAATGATTGACGGGATGTGTACTAACCCACTTGACTTTAATTTGGGGATGGAGGCGAGGGAGTGGTGGGGAGTCCGCAAGCGGAGTTATTGGGAGTCACTGGTATGGTTGATTGGTGGGTGAGGCGGCTCCCAGGGGGTATACTTTCCTAAACCAAATTTTAGCTTCAACTAGAGTGCAGCAGGTAACATAACTTAACACGAACCCCCTGTTAACCGATACTCTCCCTACCTCCCATCATGTGTGAATTGGGGGTGGGAGACGGTTGGTTGAACTGTCCAAGGGCACCTCTACAGAACCAAGGGTACTTATGAGAACCTGCCTTTGAATTAGAGCTTCCGAGCACAGCACAATACGGTGGACCGGAGCCATCGTAGACCTTAACTTTAGCTACCTTGGCTCTGGGCTCTACGGCCTCCTATGGTCCTATGGAGTGATTGCAGAGCATTGTAAAATATTATGAGAATGCATCAGGTGTGATTGACTGTGGAACTTTAAACTTTAAAACGAGATTTACAGGATGGATGATTCCTTTTTTTTCATTTAATTATAAATTTTTTAAATTAATAACCTTTTGTCTACACCTACACATACAAATTTTTTAAAAAATTAAATACTAAATAAGGTACAAAACCCTTATAATCACTACAAAGAAAAACAAAAATGAACGTACAAAAACCAACAACCTTAATTTCTGGACACCGTGCCCCTTATAGATAAGACCCTTCACCACATTGAAAGCTCCTTGACCACCAAAAATTTCCATCCACCCAAAATCCAAAGCCTCCCTAACCTTTAATGCCCCACTAATTCCAAATCCAGACACCAACCCTCCAGATAGCTTAGACAAAAACCATATATAAGACAAAAAATATACACCCTTATTTACCCCAACTCGCAAATTCCCAATTATTATAATATAATAATTTACAATATATAACATCCCAATAAATGTAACAAATCTAATAATCACCTTCCCAAACCCCCCTACCAAATCAAATCCAATCACATCAACTCACAATCCTTGTATTAATCAACCCCCATAAATGCCCCCAAATGACAAAATTACCATTGGAACACTAGTATAGGGCCTCTCCACAAAGACCCCCAAACCTGACGATCCACCAACTGCACGGTACAACCCTACCATAGCTAGACGAGCCCTGTAAAGCATCCTCAAACAAGCACCAAATAAACCAACACAAACCTGAGCACAACCTACTGTGCTAACTAAACACCCCTCCAAAATGGTATCCTTTGAATAAAACCCACTAAGAAACGGTATACCACTTAGAATCAATCTCCTCAAAACCAAACATCCAGAACTAAATGGCGAAAGTTTTCCCAAACCGCCTCAAATTCGACCATCCTGGGAATCCCTAACACTATGAATCAAGGAACCTGCACACAAAAATAACAAAGCCTTAAAGATAGCATGTGTGAATAAATGAAAGGCGGCAATAACAGGATACCCTAAACCAACCGTGAATATTATTAACCCAAGCTGCCTTAAGGTAGATAACGCAATAACCTTCTTTAAATCTACCTCATAGCACGCCCCTAACCCAGCTATTAATATTGTCAACCCGCCAAGCTTCCCCAAAACCCATAAAGCATCTCCACACTCCAATAGCCTGGGATAAAATCGAATTACCAAATAAACCCCAGCAGTTACCAGGGTAGAAGAATGCACTAAGGCCGACACAGGAGTGGGAGCTGCCATTGCCGCGGGTAACCATGAAGAAAACGGAATCTGCGCTCTCTTAGTTATTCCCCCAATAACAATCATTAAACAAATTCCTCAAATATATTCTACTGATAAATTATTTATAAGTATCCAATCACCCCAGCTAACTATTAAACAAACCCTTAAAATTAACATAACATCCCCAATCCGATTAACCAACACAGTTACCATCCCAGCAGATAAAGATTTTTTGTTTTGGTAATAAATAACAAGAGCAAAAGAAACAATCCCAAGACCGTCCCACCCAAGTAAAACAGTCACCAATCTAGGAATAAAAATTAGCAAGCCTATAGAGGCTACAAATGCTATTACAATCAATCTAAACCGACGAAGAAATACCTCCCCCTCTATATAAGACATCCTGAACAAAAAAACAGAACCTGAAATTACACAAACAAGTGAAAAAAATAAGACACTTATATAATCTAAAATAACCGGTAAGGACCAGTCAACACTTAAAAAGTCCATAAACTTCCACTCAACCATAACCCCTGATACTCTAATTATTCTATTTCTTACTCCCAAAAAAATAACCAAACCACCAATAAAATACATAAAAAGCCCACAACATAGGGGAGCCCATGAGCCTGATAAGGATCCTTTCATTTTACTAACTATAACTTCTTTTCCCCAAATAAAAAACTAATCCTATTAATATTCCTAACCATCCCAAGTCTACTTAACATATATTTAATTTAAAAAAATACTATATTTATTAATAAATAAAAACTTATTAATAACAACTGGAAACAAGTGTTCAACACAGATGAATTTGGATCATCAAATAGAGTCACTAAACTCTGTTTCCACTCCTTCAAAATGTCTTGTAGTATATACCCCATATTACAGTAAACTGCAACTTTACTAAAGCCATTGCCAAGACATAAACCCACACTCAATGTCATGCCGGACAAAACGGACTACTTTGATGGTGTAGAAGATGAGCACCCGCTCTGACATTTAAACCCATCAGAAAATAGTATACAACATTACATTTCGTTTACACCGAAAAAACGATCATCAACGATCTCTTCTGATATTAAGTAAAGTGGCAGACCAGTGCCTTAGGTTTAAGCCCTAATCAGGGAATAAAATTCCCTTTACTAATTCTAAACAACCTATTAACATCCCTAATTACATATGCTCTAGCCCTAATAAGAGTAGCCTTCTTTACACTCCTAGAACGAAAAGCTTTAGGGTACTTTCAGATACGAAAAGGGCCTAACAAAGTTTCAATTACGGGACTTCCACAACCACTAGCAGATGCTATCAAATTATTTACAAAACAATGACTCACCCCGATTCAATCAAACACACTACCATTTTTAATAACCCCAAGCATAATATTAATTTTAGCGCTTAGATTATGACAGCTATTTCCAGCTCAATCAATAACAAACTACAGTTCACTAGGTATACTACTATTCTTATGTATCTCATCAATAACAGCCTACACAACCTTAATAGCTGGGTGGTCATCAAATTCTAAATACTCTTTATTAGGAGCCATCCGAGCAATAGCTCAAACCGTATCATATGAAATTGCCATAACCCTAGTAATCCTTTTGTTCCTAAATATCTCATCAACTATAGACATCATCTCAATTAGCCTCCAAAACAAGGTAATTCCAAATACAGCCTTATTTCTCCCACTCATCCTCATATGATTAACAATTATTTTAGCTGAAACTAACCGAACACCATTCGACTTCGCTGAAGGAGAATCAGAACTAGTATCAGGGTTTAATATTGAATATGGAGGAGCCGGCTTCGCTCTCCTATTCATAGCAGAATACAGAAATATCCTTTTCATAAGTATTTTAACATCAACAATCTTCATAAGATCAATTATAATATCGATTCCAGTAGCATTTATATTTCTATGAGCACGAGCAACTCTTCCACGATACCGCTATGATCTTCTCATAAATACTGCATGAAAATCATTCCTTCCATTAACCCTAATCACCCCAATACTTGGTGCTATTCTTATTCTCTTAATTTAACATTATACTAGTAGTATAAACGTACATGCCTTCCAAGCAAAAAGACCAAACTAAACGGCTAGTATAACAGAACATCTGTCATCACCCTTGTACTACTAACCCTACTCTGAACATTCTGTTCATTAAACCTAATCCTTCCTATACACCCATTATCCCTAGGAATCATAGTTTTCATCCTCGCTATAACAACATGTTTTTTAATCGCGCTATCAAGACCATGATATGCCTATATACTATTCTTTATTTTCATTGGAGGAATACTTGTAATGTTTGCTTATATCGCATCCCTCTCCCCCAACTCAACATTCTCATTAAACCACCAAACCGGAATAATCTTTGTAGTTCCAACAATATTCCTTATCATAACCACCTACTCACAAACTCCAAATAGATTACAAACCATTAACACAACACTAAACGCACAAAATAATAATATACAATCTTTCAACTTTCTTTACTCAATTACAGGTGCCAATACTTTAATTTTATTAGCATGTATTCTTCTTTTAACATTAGTAGTAGTAGTAAAACTAACAAAGCCATCATCAGGTCCACTACGACCATTCATTACATCAAACATTTAATTTATAATCAAAAAACTAAAATAAATAATTACCAACTAAACCAACAAACCTAAAAATAAAAACATCAATCTCAAAACCACCAACAACACATAGCATAACAATAAACTAACATATTCACCTAAATAAACCCCCCCACGAAACCAAAAAGGACATTGCCCATGCTGTGTAGAACAATAAACCTGTCAAGAATAGACAGCTGCCAAAAAAACCATCATACCAGTTATAAAGCCCCAAAGTAAAGAATGCCTAAGAATCGAAACACCAAGCATTAACTCCCCCCACAAATTCATTGATGGAGGAGCAGCCATATTAATAGCACACATCAAAAATCACAACAAAGATATGACAGGTAAAGCCACCAACCCTCCCTTAATAATATACAACCTTCGTCTATGGTAACATTTATATGTCTCTCTTGCAAGAAAAAATATGCCAGCAGAGCAAAGTCCATGAGCAACTATTATTAAAATCCTCCCAGCCAAACCTCAACAAAATCCAGAAAAAATCCCCCCAATCACCAACCTTATATGTCCAACAGATGAATACGCTACTAAAGATTTTACATCCCTCTGTACAAAACACGCAATACTAGCCAATACACCGCCAACCAACCCCAATCCCATCCAAAATTCAATAAACAAGCCCCTAACACCACCAAAGATATTAACAAACCGAATCAACCCATAACCACCAAGCTTTAATAATACACCCGCCAACACCATAGAACCCGCCACAGGGGCCTCAACATGAGCTTTTGGTAATCACAAATGAAAACCATAAATTGGAAGTTTTACCAAAAAGGCTAGCATACTCCCTAACAAAAAAACTCAACCAAATCCATAAAATTTTTTCAAATCTAACAAACTAACATAACCTTCTCAATTCAACATTCTCAAAATAACTAATAACAAAGGTAAAGAGGCCCCAATAGTGTACAATATTATATACTTTCCAGCCTGCAACCGCTCAGGTTGATAACCCCAAACTATAACCAAAACTAAAGTAGGAATAAGACTAAACTCAAAAACAATATAAAAACCCATTAAAGAAGAGACTCTAAAACACAAAACCAAGACCGCACACAACAACCATATATTTAAAATAAAATTTCAAGCTTTATTGTGCATATGAAAAACATCAAACATCCTCCCTAAAACCCTTAATATACAAATTAGCACCGACAGGCTAATTAACCTAGAAGAAACTCCATCAACAACAAAAAAATTACCATATAGACTAGCACAAATTCCAGGATTAAATCACAATAATCTTCTCAGAACAACCAATATACAAGAGCCCCAAACAAAAAACCACCACCTAACAAAAAAAGAAAAAAACAAAAAAACAAAATAAAAAGAAACCCAATAATTAAACTAAAAATGCCCAAGACTCGACGATGAAACGTATTCACTCCCACTCAGACGCACCAAAAATACCAGTACTCTAAGACCTAACGCAGCCTCACATACCCCAAACACTAAAAAAACCAAACACATATTCGCAGAACCCCCTAAGTAATTAAAAAAATCAAGAACTATTACATATACCGCCAAAGTAAACACCTCTATCCCCAATAATAACCCAAACAACCTTTTCCGTTGTGAGCATATACAACAGATCCCACAAATAACCCCAATAGCCCCCACACCCACCATTCTAAAGCTCAACATAAAAATCATTTTATTTAGAGTAAACCCGCCCAACATCCCAAAACCCAAAACCCAACCCAAATCCACTTACACCAACTTTATCTGAACTTAAAAAACTATAACAAGAAACTTTACCTCATCAAATTCTTACTACAAAGATACTAAAAAATACAAAAAATCTAAAAATAGTAATAACCCAAGACATAGGACTTAATTGTGGCATAAAGGGGCGCCTAATAGGCAACCTAAGCTTGACAAACTTATGTTATTAATTTAACCAGCCCCTTAATAACTCAAACTAATGCCCAAACCCGCCTGGATGATCAGAAGAATAAAGACTAACTAACAAAACAAACACATAAGCCTGTAAAAACCTAACTACGAACTCAAAAACCACATACCCACCGACAAAGACTCTTCCAATGCCCCAACCCAACAAGCCCCCAGAAAAAACAAACCTTCTTACATACTCTCCTAATACATGAAGCATAAGATGCCCCATAGCAATATTAACAGCTAAACGAACCCCTAAAGTAATAGGGCGCGTCAATAAAGTTACACTCTCAATTAAAACTAACAACGGAACCAATCCACTGGGAGCCCCAGCTGGCACCAACAACCCAGCTCTTTCCTTCCAATAATAGACCCAACCACTAATCACTAAACAAGACCACACAACTAGTGCTAACATAAAGGTCAATGATAAATGTCTAGTAACCCTAAAAACTCCCGGTACCATGCCCATCAAATTTAATCTAAATAATAGCAAAAATAAAGTACATTCCCCTAAAGCAAACCCCCCTAAAAGCTTACCTACAGATCCTTTTACTAAGTCATAAATTAAAGATAACAAATCAACCCTAATATGCCTAACAAGCCTCCTATTAACCCAACAATGATTCAACCTAATCACTAGCCCAATAAACCCACTTAATCAAACCAAAACCCATATATTTATATTTCTATTAACCCCAACATCCAACGAAGAAAAAATATCTACTAACATTATTCTTACAATTAAACTACCAACCAATTAGTTGATATTAGGACCCCCATCAATAAACACATAAATATAAAAAAATTCACACAACATCAACAAAATGTCAATACCAAGCAGCTGCCTCAAACCCAAAATGATGAGATATAGAAAAATGATGATAATAACACCGAACTAAGCACACAATTAAAAAAATACTTCCAATTAATACATGTAACCCATGAAACCCTGTCATAACAAAAAACAAAGAACCATATACTCTATCAGCAATAGTAAACGACGCCTCCTGATACTCGCCCAACTGTAATACCCTAAAGTAAACCCCAAGCAGAACAGTCAACCCTAACCCAAACAAAGACTCCTCACGACTACCCCCAACCAACCCGTGATGAGCCCAAGTAACTCTAACTCCAGACCCGAGTAAAACCGCAGTATTTAATAAGGGAACCTTCATAGGATTTAATGGTATAATACCAATGGGAGGTCACACACAACCCAACTCAACTCTTGGGACTAAACTTCTATGAAAAAACCTCCAAAAAAAAGCATAAAAAAAACAAACCTCAGAAAAAATAAAAAGAATTATCCCCCAACGTAAATTTATTAGCACCCATCTTGTGTGAAACCCTTGGTAAGTCCCTTCACGAACCACATCACGCCACCACTGGTATATACTTATTACAATAATTAACACTCCAAAAATTATAAGAACCGTCCCCTTTCCATGAAATCAACCAACCAGCCCAACGGTCAAACCTAGAGCCCCAACCGCAGATGTAAAGGGCCAAGGCCTGAACTCCACTAAATGAAAAGGATTTCGTAACATTTCTACTACATATAATAATAACTTTAACCC